GTATATCGTGCATTCATTCGCTCGCCCCATGCATATCATAAAAGACTAATCCCTCTTAATATTGCATAAAACATCTCTGTTTCATTGAGCATTTTTCTCTACTTCCCACACGCATATCATAAAAGACAAACACCTTTTAATATCGCATAATACATATCTTGTTTAATTGTACAAGGACCTACTTTTCCCCATGCATATCACAAACACATATTACACTTAACCTTACATGATACACAATATGAGAAATCTATCTACCAATGCTGCTCTCTTGCTTTACCGATATCTCTTATAACCCCACATCTCCGTGAAACCACCATCTCGCTGAATGACGGTTACTACCGTGACTAGTGTCAGGCGCTACACAAGAACGTCGCTATCCTCACTTTTTAAGAGGCCTCTGGTTCCTATTTCAGGGAGTTCCTACGGCTCCATCTCATTCCTCACTTTTTAAGAGACTTCTGGTTGGCCCATCGAATACACTTTGCCGTATAACGTCGACATCCCTTGTCCCCAATTCATCTGGTATTTTTTTAATTTTTTTTTTAATCTTGAACTCTGATGACCCGACTTCCAAAGGAGTTTTGGAAGGTCTGGCCGCCTGACGATTTCTTTCCAACTTGAACCAAAATTGCCGCGACAAACGTCCCCACCCGGCAGTACGTGATTTCTTTTAATGGTCGCCGGACATAATAACGAACAAAAAACGAACAAAAAAAAAACAAACAAAAAACCTCCCAACTCCCCCGACGCCACACATGCACATACGTATACAAACAACGAGTTTGTACACGCCCACATCCCCTACGTCGCACACACACACGTATACACAAATACGTTCACAAATACGTTCACAAACACGTTCATATTCTCCGCAAAACGTCTGCGCCAAAACTACACACATACAAACACGTATACATACACAAACACGTATACGTGCACCCACAAAGTGTCTACGTTACACACACACACGTATACACACAAACATGTATGTAAATACGAATACACTGTCCACAAAACACCTGCGCCAAAACTACACATACATATACACGTATACGTATACAAACACGTATACGCATACCTATGAAACGTCTACGCCAAAACACACACACGTATACACATACACACGCATACGCACGTACACACACACACCCGCAATACACCTACGCCAAAACCACGCACACGCACACACACACCTACACATACCTACATAAATACATTTTTTTACAGCAAACCCCCCTACCCCCCTTAACCGGCAATTGTTCGCTTAATCAAATTTACTCTCGCCAAACCCCTAAAACGAGATTTGACCAAACTAAAATCTACCGGCAGTTCACTGCCTATCACACGTTCTACAGATTGTAAACGCAACTATGAATTATATATATATACAAAAACATATTTTTTTATGTTATTGTAGCTTATTTTTGCAAAAGCACGGCACTGAAGATGCCGAGAAGGATAAAAATAATATCCCAAAAACACAAAGTTTTGGTCCTAAACTTGCCGTTGTTTTTAGTCAAAATTACACATGCAAGCCTCCACACGCCAGTGAGAATGCCCATATGCGCCCCGACAGTTAAACGGAGCAGGTATCAGGAACACTCAACTTGCAGCCCATAACACCTTGCTACGCCACACCCCCACGGGCTTACAGCAGTGATTAACATTAAGACATGAGCGAAAGCTTGACTTAGCTATGACTATTAGGGCCGGTTAATTTCGTGCCAGCCACCGCGGTTATACGAAAGACCCAAAACAACAGCCCCCGGCGTAAAGTGTGGCTAGAGATAGTTAAATTTTAATGGAAAACCACCGCCCAGCTGTAAAACGCCCCTGCGAGTTGGAAGCCCACCAACAAAATGCCCTTAAACAAAAAACCGCTTGACCCCACGAAAGCTAAGAAACAAACTGGGATTAGATACCCCACTATGCTTAGCCATAAACCAAGGTAATGTAACACACCATCACCCGCCAGAGAACTACAAGTGAAAAACTCAAAACTCCAAGGACTTGGCGGTGCTCCACATCAACCTAGAGGAGCCTGTCCTATAATCGATAATCCACGTTCTACCCCACCACCTTTAGCCCTCAGCCTATATACCGCCGTCGAAAGCCTACCTTCTGAAAGAAGCACAGTAAGCAAAATAGTTATTAACTAACACGTCAGGTCAAGGTGTAGCACATGAGGTGGAAGAGATGGGCTACATTTTCTACCATAGAAAACACGAACAGCCTAATGAAACTTAGGCTAAAAGGCGGATTTAGAAGTAAGACAAACAAGAAACTTTGCCTTAAACCCGCTCTGGAGCGCGCACACACCGCCCGTCACCCTCATCACAAGCATAAAACAACAAAATATAAAATAATACATCAACTAGATGAGGCAAGTCGTAACATGGTAAGCGCACTGGAAAGTGTGCTTGGAATCAAATAGTAGCTTAAACAAAGCATTCAGCTTACAATTGAACAATGTTAGTAAAAACCTAACCTTTTTGAGCCAAACCTTAGCCCAACCGCAACCACAAATAATCTATATTCACAAAACAAACCATTTGCAAACACTAGTATATGCGATAGAACATAACCACCATTTTGGCGCGATAGAGCAAGTACCGCAAGGGAACACTGAAAGAACAATGAAATAACAAAGCAACACAAAGCAAAGACTAGCCCTTGTACCTTTTGCATCATGGTTTAGCCAGAAGCCACAGACAAAGAGAACTTTAGCCTGTTCCCCCGAAACTAAGTGAGCTACTACTTGGCAACCAATAGGGTGAACCCGTCTCTGTGACAAAAGAGTGGGATGACCTTGTAGTAGGGGTAAAAAGCCTAACGAACTTAGTGATAGCTGGTTGCTCAATTAAAAGAATTTAAGTTCAACTTTAGGCCTAATTAGACCAAATATAGTCTACCATCTAACCTAAAAGATATTCAATGAGGGTACAGCTTCATTGAAACAGGATACAACCTGAATTAGCGAGACAGTAAATAAACCACCACCAGTAGGCCTTAAAGCCGCCACCAATAAATAAAGCGTTACAGCACAAATATAAAAATACCTAAACACGACACAAGCTCCTAATTACACACTGAGCCACACTATAATAATAGACGCACTAATGCTAAAACTAGTAACAAGAAGCCCACTCTCCTAGCACACCCTTGACTCGGCAATAGAAAGCCTACCGAACATTAACGGACCAAAAAAGGAAAAACACATAAAGCCAAGCCTGTGACCTAGACTGTCAAGCCAACACCGGAGTGCTACAAGGAAAGATTTAAAGTCGCAAAAGGAACTCAGCAAAAACTTGTCCCAACTGTTTACCAAAAACATAGCCTTTAGCAAAACAAGTATTAAAGGTCTCGCCTGCCCAGTGAACTATTTAAACGGCCGCGGTATTCTAACCGTGCAAAGGTAGCGTAATCACTTGTCTTCTAAATAAAGACCAGTATGAACGGCTAAATGAGGACAAACCTGTCTCTTGCAACCAATCAGTGAAACTGATCTCCCGGTCCAAAAGCCGGGATAACCCCACAAGACGAGAAGACCCTGTGGAGCTTTAAACAGACTATTATGCACACCATTATGCGACTAATAAGAAGTTTTGAGTTGGGGCGACTTCGGAACCAAAAAAAACTTCCGAGCACAGAACCACCTGTTCTTACCAAGACCAACACATCAAAGTCCAAAGACGACCCAGTAACACTGACCAACGAACCAAGTTACCCCAGGGATAACAGCGCCATCTTCTTCAAGAGTTCATATCGACAAGAAGGTTTACGACCTCGATGTTGGATCAGGACACCCCAATGGTGCAGCCGCTATTAAAGGTTCGTTTGTTCAACGATTAACAGTCCTACGTGATCTGAGTTCAGACCGGAGCAATCCAGGTCGGTTTCTATCTATGTAGCCACCCTCTTCAGTACGAAAGGACAAAGAGGGGGGGACCAATGCTACAAGCACGTCCCAGCCCACCAACTGAACAAAACTAAAGTTAAACAGCTATCAACCACGACCAAAGATCGTGGTTTTTATTAGGGTGGCAGAGCCAGGTATATGCAAAAGGCCTAAAACCTTTACCTCAGATGTTCAAATCCTCTCCCTAATCATGTATTCACTTTTTACCTACATTATTAACCCCCTACTTTATATTATTCCCATCCTAATCGCCGTGGCCTTCCTAACACTCCTAGAACGAAAAATCCTTGGTTATATACAACTTCGAAAAGGCCCGAATATTGTGGGCCCATACGGCCTATTACAACCGATCGCAGATGGCGTAAAACTCTTTATCAAAGAGCCCGTACGCCCGTCATCCTCATCCCCAACATTATTCATTATTACCCCAACACTAGCCCTATTCTTAGCCCTTATGATTTGAACCCCGCTCCCAATGCCTATAACACTCGCAGATATGAACCTCGGCCTGCTCTTTATGCTAGCCCTTTCAAGCATGGCAGTATACTCCGTACTTTGATCCGGATGAGCGTCAAACTCCAAGTACCCATTAATCGGGGCCCTACGGGCCGTAGCACAAACCATCTCATACGAGGTAACCCTAGGAATTATTCTACTTACCCTCATTATTCTTGCCGGGGGCTTTACCCTACATACACTAACCACTACACAAGAACACACCTGGCTCCTACTATGTTCCTGACCATTAATGATAATATGGTTTATCTCAACACTAGCCGAGACCAATCGAGCACCATTTGACCTATCCGAAGGAGAATCAGAACTGGTCTCAGGCTTTAATGTTGAATACGCAGCCGGCCCATTCGCCCTGTTCTTCCTAGCAGAATACGCAAACATTCTCATAATAAACACCCTCACATGTACCCTGTTTCTTAACCCGGGCACAATAGTTCACCCCAATATATTCCCAATCAACCTTATATTGAAAGCATCTGCACTCACAATTTTATTTTTATGAACCCGTGCCTCCTACCCCCGCTTCCGATACGACCAACTCATACACCTTTTATGAAAAAACTTCCTCCCCCTTACACTCGCACTGTTCCTATGACACGTGTCATTCCCAACAATACTCTCCGGACTCCCACCCCAGTAGTCAAGGAGGTGTGCCCGAAACCAAGGGTTACTTTGATAGAGTAAAACACAGAGGTTAAAATCCTCTCACCTCCCACTAGAAAAACAGGCCTCGAACCTGCACCTAAGAACTCAAAATCCTTTGTACTTCCACTATACTACTTTCTAGTAAAGTCAGCTAATTAAGCTTTCGGGCCCATACCCCGAAAATGTTGGTTTAAACCCCTCCTCTACTAATGAGCCCCGTTATATTATCAATTATTCTCTCAAGCCTCGCCCTAGGCACCATTATTACTATATCCAGTCACCACTGGCTTCTAGCTTGAATCGGACTAGAGCTAAACACACTAGCGATTGTCCCGATCATCGCAAAACAACACCACCCGCGTGCGACAGAAGCCACAACAAAATACTTTCTCACACAAGCCGCTGCCTCTGCCACAGTGTTATTCTCTAGCACCGTTAATGCCTGATCAACCGGGGTTTGAGATATCACACAATTAACAAATCAACCAGCATGTGTTTTACTAACAATAGCCCTATCAATAAAACTTGGCCTCGCCCCCCTCCACTTCTGGCTGCCCGAAGTCCTTCAAGGCACCCCATTAAAAACGGCACTAATTATTGTCACATGACAAAAGCTGGCCCCCCTAGCACTACTATACCTAACTCAAAACTCATTGTCTACAACAATCCTACTAACAATAGGACTCCTATCTACCCTGACCGGCGGGTGAGGGGGATTAAATCAAACGCAGATACGAAAAATTATAGCATTTTCATCAATCGCCCACCTGGGCTGAATAGCAGTAATTCTAACACTATCCCCAAACATTATACTACTGAACCTCGCGCTTTATATTCTAATGACTGCCTCAACATTTCTACTTCTCATGTTCTCCTCAGCCAAAACGATTCAAGACCTCACAACAACATGAATAGTCTCACCCACAATATCAGCCTTTATACTAATACTCCTTATATCATTAGGGGGCCTGCCCCCCCTTACCGGATTTATGCCAAAATGATTAATCCTACAAGAGCTAACAACACACAGCTTCTGCGCAACCGCCACAATAATGGCACTATCCGCCCTGCTCAGCCTATTCTTCTACTTACGACTATCATACATTTCAACCCTAACCCTCGCCCAAAGCTCGACACAAGCCTCACATAAATGACGATTCCAACCAAACATAGTAACAACTCCAACAACCACCATGATTATCTTATCAACTCTTCTCCTACCCATCACACCAATATTTACCTAGAAGCTTAGGTTAAACTTTAAACCAAAGGCCTTCAAAGCCTTAAACAAGAGTTAAACCCTCTTAGCTTCTGAAGGCCTGTAAAACTTTAATTTACATCTCCTGAATGCAACTCAAACACTTTAATTAAGCTAAAGCCTCCTAGATAGACGGGCCTCGATCCCGTAAAATTTTAGTTAACAGCTAAACACCCAATCCAGCGGGCCTCTATCCGCGCTTCTTCTGTTAAAAGAAGAAGCCCCGGGACACCTTTAGGGTCCTTCTCAGGATTTGCACTCCTGCGTGAAACACCGCGGGGCCTGGTAGAAGCGGGGCTCAGACCCGCCTGTGCAGGGCTACAACCTGCCGCCTATTCTCGGCCATCCTACCTGTGACTATTAATCGTTGATTTTTCTCAACTAACCACAAAGACATTGGCACCCTTTATTTGATCTTTGGTGCTTGAGCAGGAATAGTGGGCACCGCCCTCAGCCTACTTATTCGGGCTGAGCTTAGCCAGCCAGGAAGCCTATTAGGCGACGACCAAATCTACAATGTAATTGTCACCGCACATGCATTTGTGATAATCTTTTTCATAGTAATACCTGTTATAATTGGGGGCTTTGGGAACTGGTTGGTCCCCCTAATAATCGGAGCCCCGGACATAGCATTCCCTCGAATAAATAATATAAGCTTCTGACTGCTGCCCCCATCATTCCTACTACTTCTAGCGTCATCCGGCGTGGAGGCCGGTGCTGGCACCGGGTGAACAGTGTACCCCCCACTAGCTGGGAATTTAGCACACGCAGGCGCCTCAGTCGACCTAACTATTTTCTCACTTCACCTTGCCGGGGTGTCATCAATTCTTGGCGCCATTAACTTCATTACAACCTGCATTAACATGAAGCCTCCAACCATAACACAATATCAAACACCTTTGTTCGTCTGGTCTGTTCTAATCACAGCAGTACTTCTATTATTATCACTGCCGGTTCTTGCCGCTGGTATCACAATGTTACTAACAGATCGAAACTTAAACACCTCATTCTTTGACCCGGCTGGCGGAGGGGACCCGGTTCTATACCAGCATCTATTTTGATTTTTTGGCCATCCGGAAGTTTACATCCTTATTCTACCAGGCTTTGGGATGATTTCCCACATTGTAACCTATTACGCCGGTAAAAAAGAACCATTTGGCTACATGGGGATGGTGTGGGCAATAATGTCAATTGGCTTTCTTGGTTTCATTGTATGAGCACACCACATGTTTACAGTAGGCATAGACGTGGACACCCGAGCATACTTTACATCTGCCACTATAATTATTGCAATCCCAACAGGTGTAAAAGTCTTTAGCTGACTAGCAACACTGCACGGCGGTATAATTAAATGAGATGCCGCAATACTATGGGCCCTTGGTTTCATCTTCCTATTCACCGTCGGGGGCCTAACCGGGATTGTCCTTGCTAACTCATCGTTAGATATTGTACTACATGACACCTATTATGTAGTAGCCCACTTCCACTATGTCCTATCTATAGGCGCCGTGTTCGCAATCATGGGCGGATTCGTACATTGATTCCCCTTGTTCTCAGGATATACGCTCCATCAAACCTGAACTAAAACCCACTTCGGCGTCATATTTGCCGGAGTAAACCTCACATTTTTCCCGCAGCACTTTCTCGGACTATCTGGAATGCCGCGACGATATTCAGATTACCCTGATGCCTACACAATCTGAAATACAATGTCATCAATCGGGTCTTTAATTTCCCTGGTCGCAGTAATCATAATAATGTTTATTATTTGAGAGGCTTTTGCAGCCAAACGCGAAGTAATAACACTAGAATTAACAAGCACCAACTTAGAGTGACTACACGGCTGCCCACCCCCATATCACACCTACGAAGAGCCAACTTATGTTCAAACAAACTCAAGAGAGGGGGGAATCGAACCACCTATTACTGGTTTCAAGCCAATCGCACGACCGTCGTGCCTCTCTCTCCATGAGACCCTAGTAAATTAATTATATAGCCCCGTCAGAGCTAAGTAGCAGGCCAGCGCCTGCGGGTCTCACATGGCACACCCATCCCAATTAGGTTTTCAAGATGCAGCCTCTCCCATCATAGAAGAATTACTACACTTTCACGACCACGCTATTATAATTGTCTTTCTCATTAGCGCCCTAGTCTTATACATTATCTCCCTAATGATATCAACAAAACTTACACACACTAACACAATAGATGCCCAGGAGGTAGAGATAATCTGAACAATCCTGCCAGCCATTATTTTAATCCTGATTGCCCTCCCATCCTTGCGCATTCTTTACCTTATAGACGAGATTAACAACCCACACCTTACAATTAAAGCCCTGGGCCACCAGTGGTATTGAAGCTACGAATACACAGACTACGAAGATCTTATATTCGACTCATACATAACACCAACACAAGACCTACAGCAGGGGTTCTTCCGCCTTTTAGAAGTAGATCATCGCATAGTAGTACCGATAGAATCCCCGATTCGAATATTAATCTCAGCAGAAGACGTACTCCACTCATGGGCTGTCCCCGCTTTAGGAATTAAGACTGATGCTATCCCGGGACGATTAAACCAAACAACCTTTATCACCTCTCACCCGGGCTTGTTCTATGGCCAATGCTCCGAAATCTGCGGCTCAAACCACAGCTTTATGCCAATCGTGGTCGAAGCGGTACCCCTAAAGCACTTCGAAAACTGATCTAACATCATACTAACAGCCTCACCAAGAAGCTTCTACAGCACTAGCCTTTTAAGCTAGAGAGGGGGACTAGACAACCCCTTGGTGAATGCCGCAACTGAACCCCGCCCCCTGGTTCCTAGTCCTCCTACTATCATGAATAGTGCTCCTACTAATCTTTAAAACTAAAATTCTGATATCCGCCCCACACAGCGCCCCTTTAACCCCAGACCTGTTAACCCACCGTACAACCCCATGAATTTGGCCATGAATCTAAACTTCTTCGATCAATTCTTAAGCCCTCAAATACTGGGAGTTCCCCTCATTCTTCTAGCAATAATCATCCCCCCAATATTAATTTTTACAACAACAAACCGACTTATCCCCAACCGCCTTATTATCATCCAATCATGAGTCGTTTTCATGTTTACAAAACAACTTATACTACCACTAAATAAACCCGGCCACAAGTGGGCCGCAATTCTATTATCACTAATACTGTTCCTTTTATCCTTAAACATACTGGGCTTGCTCCCATACACATTCACGCCAACCACCCAACTCTCAATAAATATAGGACTAGCAGTGCCCCTATGGCTCGCTACCGTACTAGTTGGCCTACGAAACCAACCCACTGTCTCCCTGGGACACCTCCTGCCAGAGGGCACACCCACGCCCCTTGTTCCAATTTTAATTATTATTGAAACGATTAGCCTCTTTATTCGCCCGCTCGCACTTGGCGTCCGGCTCACAGCAAACTTAACAGCAGGACACCTTTTAATTCAACTTATCTCAACCGCCACATTTGTACTCCTCCCAATTATAACTACAACAGCAACTCTAACTCTAATTGTACTCTTACTGTTAACCGGATTAGAGATTGCCGTCGCCATAATCCAGGCCTATGTATTTACCCTCCTATTAAGCCTCTACCTACAAGAAAACGTTTAATGACACACCAAGCACATGCCTATCACATAGTAGACCCAAGCCCCTGACCCCTAACGGGTGCAATTGCAGCCCTCCTAATAACGTCCGGCCTTGCAATTTGATTTCACTTCAACAACACACTCCTAATAAACATCGGACTCATTATTCTCCTATTAACAATATACCAGTGGTGACGGGATATCACCCGAGAAGGCACATTTCAAGGCCATCACACAACACTAGTTCAAAAAGGCCTACGTTACGGCATAATTTTATTCATCACGTCCGAAGTCTTCTTCTTTATTGGGTTTTTCTGGGCCTTTTACCACTCTAGTCTAGCCCCAACCCCAGAGCTTGGGGGCCACTGGCCCCCAAGCGGCATCCACCCCTTAAACCCCTTTGAAGTCCCCCTATTAAACACGGCTGTCTTACTGGCCTCAGGTGTAACCGTAACCTGAGCCCATCACTCCATCATAGATGGTGCACGAAAAGAAGCTGTACAAGCACTTGTACTAACCGTCATCCTGGGCCTATACTTTACTGCACTACAAGCCATAGAGTACTACGAAGCCCCCTTTGCAATCTCCGACAGCGTGTACGGCTCAACATTCTTTGTCGCTACTGGGTTTCACGGCCTGCATGTAATTATCGGATCAACCTTCTTAATTGTTTGCCTAATACGACAGGTCTTATACCATTTCACAACAAACCACCACTTTGGGTTCGAAGCTGCTGCCTGATATTGACACTTCGTAGATGTTGTATGACTCTTCCTTTACGTATCGATCTACTGATGAGGTTCATATCCTTCTAGTATTAATTAGTACAAGTGACTTCCAATCACTAAGCCTCAACTAAGCCTTGAGGAAGGATAATGAGCATAACCTCAATATTTATTGCCACCACCACCATCGCCATTCTACTTGTAACCATCAGCTTCTGACTGCCACAAACAACCCCAGACACAGAAAAACTTTCACCCTATGAGTGTGGTTTCGACCCGCTCGGCACCGCCCGCCTGCCCTTTTCACTCCGTTTTTTTCTTGTGGCCATCCTATTCTTATTATTCGACCTAGAAATTGCCCTACTTTTACCAATCCCGTGGGCCATTAACTCTACCCACCCAACACTCACAATATTATGAACGAGCACCATTATCACCCTGTTAACCCTGGGCCTCATTTATGAGTGACTCGCAGGGGGATTAGAATGGGCAGAATTAGCAGTTAGTTTAACAAACAATTGATTTCGACTCAGTTATTCCGGGTTTAAGCCCCGGGCTGCTCAATGACCCTAACATACTTTACCTTTAATGCCGCCTTCATGCTCGGAATCATGGGGCTCTCACTCCATCGCACACACCTTGTCTCTGCCTTACTGTGTATTGAGGCCATAATACTAGCCCTTTTTTCAGCCTTAGCAATAATCTCTTCAACCCTGCAGCTCCCATCCACAACCTTAACCCCAATTTTACTACTAACATTTTCTGCCTGTGAAGCGGGCACAGGACTAGCCCTGCTAGTAGCAACATCACGAACCCATGGAACAGACCACCTACAAAACCTAAGTCTACTACGATGTTAAAAATCCTACTACCGACAGCCCTGCTAATTCCAACAGCACTTATGTCTAAACCCAACAAATTATTCCTAACATATACCGTTAACTCAATAGCCCTAGCAGCAATTAGCCTAACATGACTGAAACACCCAATAGACCAAAACATGTCCCATGTGTCCCAATACTTTAATATTGACATAATCTCTGCCCCACTAATGGTCCTATCGTGCTGGCTCCTGCCACTAATAACAATAGCCAGCCAAAGTCACCTGCAACAGGAGCCGCCTAACCGCAAACGAATGTTCTTGGTAACCCTCACAACACTTCAAATCGCCCTGTTACTCACCTTCTCAGCAACCGAGTTCACGCTGTTCTATATCATATTTGAAACAACGCTCATCCCAACCCTCATTATCATCACGCGTTGAGGTAACCAGGCTGAACGGCTTTCAGCCGGCATTTACTTCCTATTCTACACGCTAGCCGGCTCACTACCCCTACTGGTCGCAATCCTTTATTTAAATACCAAATATCTAAATATATCAATCCCAACCCTACACACCCTACAACCAGAACTTGCTCACTCGTGAACAAACAATACACTATGACTAGCCTGCCTCCTGGCCTTCTTAGTCAAAATACCCCTCTATGGCCTACACCTTTGACTCCCCAAAGCACACGTAGAAGCCCCCATTGCCGGCTCTATGGTCCTAGCAGCAATCCTTTTAAAACTCGGCGGATACGGCATTATTCGTATCACCCCCATTCTTAGCCCACTGTCCACACAAATGTCATACCCATTCATTATTTTATCTATGTGGGGTATCATTATGACCAGCTCAATCTGCCTGCGACAAACAGACCTAAAATCACTAATCGCCTACTCATCAGTAAGCCACATAGGCCTGGTAATTGCAGCATCCCTCATTCAAACCCCATGAAGCCTGACAGGCGCAATTATTCTAATGATCGCCCACGGATTGACTTCCTCAATACTCTTTTGCCTGGCAAACACAAATTATGAACGAACACACAGCCGAACCCTACTACTAGCACGAGGCCTACAGCTCATTCTTCCCATTATAGCTGCCTGATGACTACTAGCTAATCTAACAAACATGGCCCTCCCACCAACAATTAATTTAACAGGCGAACTACTAATTATAACCTCAATATTTAACTGGTCTTCACTCACCATTGTCATAACCGGGTTGGGAACACTACTAACAGCTGCCTACTCATTACACATATTTTTAACAACACAACGAGGAAAGCTCCCAACACATGTACTTCAGATAGAAGCAACCCATACCCGAGAGCACCTGTTAATAGCCTTACACACCCTGCCTATACTACTCCTTCTAGCAAACCCTGCCCCAGTCCTTGGCCTGTTCTCCTGTCAATATAGTTTAACAAAAACATTAGGATGTGGATCTAAAAAAAGAAGCTAAGCCCTTCTTGTTGACCGAGAGGTGTTTAGCACACAAAGAACTGCTAATTCTTAGCCCCGGGGTTAAACTCCCCGGACCCCTCACTTCAAAGGATCAGAGTTAATCCATTGGTCTTAGGAGCCAAAATTCTTGGTGCAACCCCAAGTGAAAGTACATGCCCAGCCTCTCTCAAACCCTAAACACCGCCATTCTTATCCTCCTGCTTATTCCCGTCATAATAACATTCAACCCGCTGCCCATAAAGCCAAAGTGGGGCCTCTCACATGTTAAAATAGCAGTACAATTAGCCTGCTTGTTGAGCGCTGTCCCCCTTATTTCATTTATTAATTACGGCCTAGAATCAACAGTAACTAACCTGCGTTGAATCAACATCATAAACTTCAACATCAACATTAGCTTCATACTAGACGCTTACTCAACAATATTTGTGCCTATCGCATTATTTGTAACCTGGTCAATTATAGAGTTCGCCTCCTGGTATATAGCCTCAGACCCGCACATCAACCGATTTTTTAAATACTTATTACTCTTCCTACTCGCTATATTAACCCTAGTCACCGCTAACAATATATACCAATTTTTCATTGGCTGGGAGGGGGTTGGAATCATGTCCTTCTTGCTAATTGGCTGGTGATTTTCCCGTTCCGACGCCAACACATCAGCCCTACAAGCAGTTATCTACAACCGAATTGGCGACATTGGCTTAATCCTATCCATAGCATGACTAGCCATAAACGCCACAACCTGGGAAATCCAACAGCTCTTCATCCACCCAAACAACATAACACTCCTCCCACTTCTAGGTTTAATTCTAGCAGCAACAGGAAAATCCGCCCAATTTGGCCTCCACCCATGGCTACCTGCGGCAATAGAAGGCCCCACCCCCGTATCAGCATTACTCCACTCAAGCACCATGGTCGTTGCCGGCATTTTCTTATTAGTCCGTATACACCCGCTATTAGAAACAAGTCTAACCGCCCTCACAGTCTGCCTCTGCATCGGCGCAATAACCACACTATTTACTGCAATCTGCGCCTTAACACAAAATGACATTAAAAAGATTATTGCTTTCTCTACATCTAGCCAACTGGGACTAATAATGGTAACAATCGGACTAAATCAGCCACAGCTAGCATTTCTTCATATCTCCACACACGCATTCTTTAAAGCAATACTATTCTTATGCTCCGGCTCAATTATCCATAACCTCTCAGACGAACAGGACATCCGAAAGATGGGGGGCGTACAAAAAACCCTTCCAATTACCTCCTCCTGCCTATCAATCGGAAGCCTGGCCCTTATCGGAACACCATTCCTGGCCGGCTTTTACTCAAAAGACACAATCATTGAAACAATAAACACATCCCACCTGAACGCCTGGGCCCTTACAATAACACTAGTAGCAACCGCTATAACTGCTGCGTACAGCCTGCGACTTATCTTTTATGTTCAGTCCAACACAATACGAAGTAACCCCCTAGTCATTATGGGCGAAAGCGATAAAACAATAACCAACCCGATTATTCGTCTCGCACTAGGAAGTATTGCTGCTGGACTATTAATTACCTCAACAATACTTCCAACCAAAACAACAATAATAACAATATCAACCCTTACAAAACTCTCAGCCCTACTCGTAACAATCTTCGGCCTCCTATATGCCCTAGAATTGGCCACTCAAACATCGACACTGACGGCGCCAAACCAAAGCAAATTAAACAACTTCTCAAACCAGCTCGGATTTTTTAACGCACTTACGCACCGAACTCACCCCAACACCCTTCTTACCCAAGGACAGAACTTAGCTGCCCACCTAAACGACCTACTATGGTATGAAAAAATCGGCCCAAAAATAACAACAACCGCTAATATGCCAATAATTAATAACATCTCAACTGCTAATAAAGGCCTAATCAAAGCCTACCTCACCATTTTTATCTTATTCACCACATCTGTCCTTGCCCTAATTATAACCTAACCGCCCGAAGACCCCCCCGCATCAACCCCCGCGACAGCTCCAGGGCTACAAATAAGGCCAACAACAAGCCCCAACCAGACACCAATAGACACCACCCCCCTCAAGAGTACAACAGAGATACACCACTAAAATCAACACGAACCAAAAACAACCCAGCAGAATCAACACCCTCTACCCCAAACCCCTCATCCACCAACACCCCGCCGTAAACCCCGCCCAACGCCACAACCAACATAGCATAACCAATAAAATACAACCCAACAGACCAATTACCTCATGTCTCCGGATACGGATCTGCTGCCAAAGCAACAGAGTACGCGAACACCACCAGCATCCCCCCTAAATAGATCAAAAACAACACCAACGAGATAAAGGAATTACCAAGCCAAACCAAAACACCACATCCAACAGCAGCAGCAACAACTAACCCCGCCGCCCCATAGTACGGAGAGGGGTTAGACGCCACAGCAACCAGTCCACCCAACAAACAAAAAGATAGTAAAAAAATAAGATAAACCATAATTTTTGTCCGGACTTTAAACCGAAACCTGTGATACGAAAAACCACTGTTGTTTTCAACTACAAAAACTAATGACACACAACCTACGAAAGACGCACCCGATTCTAAAAATTGTAAACAGCACATTTATTGACCTCCCAGCCCCGTCAAACATCTCTGCTTGATGAAACTTTGGCTCACTATTAGGAGTATGCCTTGTCGTACAAGTAGTAACAGGCCTATTCCTTGCCATACACTACACAGCAGATATCTCCTCTGCCTTCTCATCCGTCGCCCACATCTGCCGAGACGTGCAATATGGCTGACTTATTCGAAACCTACATGCCAACGGAGCATCCATATTCTTCATCTGCATCTACCTTCACATCGGACGCGGCCTCTATTACGGCTCATACATGTACAAAGAGACCTGAAACATTGGAGTGGTTCTCCTACTCCTAGTGATAGCAACAGCATTCGTGGGCTATGTTCTGCCATGAGGACAAATATCCTTTTGAGGCGCAACCGTAATTACAAACCTCTTATCAGCAATCCCCTACATTGGCACAAACCTAGTAGAATGAATTTGAGGTGGGTTTTCTGTAGACAACGCAACCCTTACCCGATTTTTCACATTTCACTTTCTACTTCCATTCGCTATTATAGCAGCCTCAATAATCCACCTCCTATTCCTCCACGAGACGGGGTCAAACAACCCAACCGGATTAAATTCAAACACGGACAAAGTCCCGTTTCACCCATACTACACATACAAAGACCTTTTAGGCCTCATCATCATACTACTCTTTCTCCTGCTTCTCGCCCTATTCACACCAAACCTTCTAGGCGACCCAGAAAACTTTACCCCCGCAAACCCTCTAGTCACCCCGCCTCACATCAAACCAGAATGGTACTTCCTCTTCGCATACGCCATCCTTCGCTCTATCCCCAACAAGCTGGGCGGCGTCTTAGCCCTCCTCTTCTCAATCCTTGTACTCTTAGTAGTTCCATTATTACACACAGCCAAACAACGAAGCAACACCTTCCGCCCAATCTCACAAACTATGTTTTGAACACTTGTGTCAAACATCATTATTCTCACATGAATCGGCGGACAGCCCGTTGAACACCCCTTCATCATCATCGGCCAGATCGCCTCGGCCCTATACTTCTTAATCTTCCTCATTTTAATGCCCATTTCAGCAAAACTTGAGAACTCGATACTAAAATGGTAGAACGCTAGCCCTAGTAGCTCAATCAACAAAGCATTGGTCTTGTAAGCCAAAGATGAGAACTTAAATTCTCCTAGGACATCAAAGGGGAGGGAACAAACCCCCATCGTTAGTCCCCAAAACTAACATCTTATTTTAAACTACCCTTTGATCTATAATCCTTGCGCGGCTTTTTGCCCAAAGAATTCCCCTAATTTCTCCTCTTACAACCCAACGATCTCAAACAATGTCTCCTTAAACCTAGCCGCCTTGCGCGGCTTTTTGCCCAAAGAATTCCCCTAATTTCTCCTCTTACAACCCAACAATCTCAAACAATGTCTCCTTAAACCTAGCCGCCTTGCGCGGCTTTTTGCCCAAAGAATTCCCCTAATTTCTCCTCTTACAACCCAACAATCTCAAACAATGTCTCCTTAAACCTAGCCGCCTTGCGCGGCTTTTTGCCCAAAGAATTCCCCTAATCCCCCCTCTTATAGCCTCTACAACCTACCGCTGTTCCCTACAACCCCCGCCCAGCCCAAACGACACACAACCCCAAATCACCCCCCATCTCTCCTCCCCTGTAACTTTTCAGAATCTTGGGGTGTCTCCTAACGAAACCCGCCGCCGGATGCGGCACCCATCTAAAGAGCCCCCCTTCATCCTCCCCCACAACCCATGTAAACACGCACAATCCTAACAAACCTAGCCGCCTTGCGCGGCTTTTTGCCCAAAGAACTCCCCTAATTTCTCCTCTTACAACCCAACAATCTCAAACAATGTCTCCTTAAACCTAGCCGCCTTGCGCGGCTTTTTGCCCAAAGAATTCCCCTAATCCCCCCCCCCC